ATTTTGTACACAAAAATGACAAACACTACTATTCGGGGGGTTGGGGATCCAACCTGGATTCTGGATACAAGAATCCAAATTCAATACGTAATTTTAGGATTTACAAAGTATTCTTTAACAATCTTTTTTTTCAGTTATTTAGCCCCCTTCTTTTGCCAAGTTCAATCTTAAATAGATTAATGAACATTTATCTGTTTCGATCCAACAATAAATTGGTATTCTTAACAAGTAGTTTTGTTGGGTGGTTAATAGGTCACATCTTTTTAATGAAATGTATTGGATTGGTATTAGTGTGGTTAAAGCAAAAAAATTCGATCAAATCTAAGATAACTATGAGATTTGATAAATACATTCTCCTACAATTGCGAAATTATGTGGGGCAAATATTTGTTATTTTTTCATTTGTTCTCTTTGCATACTGTTTAGGCAAAGGACCGCTCCCGTATTTTTATATTGAAGAAATGATACAATACGACAACAGGGACATGGAGGAAATCCAAGCTGCAATAGATGCGGAAACGGAAGAAACTAACGAAGAAGAAGATCTTACTGTTTATCTTTCTGAGAATGAGAAAAAAGAGAAGACTTCCAACAACATGAATATTGAGAAAAAGAGAAAAATCGTCCCGTTGGAAAAATCTCTTGTAACTACTCTTTTCGATTATCAAAGATGGAATAGGCCTTTGCGATATATAAAAAATGATCACTTTGAAAGGGTTGTAAGAGATGAAAATTCACAATTTTTTTTTCAAACATGTGAAAGTGATGGAAAAAAACGAATATCTTTCACGTATCCACCTAATTTATCTACTTTTCTGAACATGATGGAAAAAAAAATGGATCTCTTCAGAAGAGAGAAAACCTCCTATAATGATAATGAATTGTATCATTCTTGGAGCTCCGTTAATAAAGAAAAAAAAAATAAACTAAGCAATGAATTATTTCAAAGGGCAAAAATTCTAGATAACAAAGGTAAGAATTTTAATCCTCTGGATGTATTTGAAAATCGAATTCGATTGTCTGATGATAAGATGAAAACAAAATACTTACCTAAAATATATGATCCTTTCTTGAATGGACGCGTTCGTGGAGAAATCCAAAAAAGCGTTTCACCCTTTATTGCAAATGAAACTTCCACAAGAAACTCCATTTTGATAAATAAGATTCATGGTCTCCTTCTTTCTATTAATAGTAATTCTCCAGAATTAGAACAGAAAATAGATCAATTTGATAGAAAATTAGTATTAACTGAAATTGGTTTTTTGTTTCACTTAATCAGTAAATTTTCGGAAAAATCAGTATCAAGTTTGAATTTTGACGGACTTTATTTATTTCCAGAACATGAACAAGTAAAAATCTATTCCGAAGAAAAAAAAAGAAAAAGAAACTTATTATTCGACGCAATTCGAACGGATCCTACGAATAATACAATTTTTAATAGAAAACTATGGAGTGAAATAAACGAAATAAGTAAACAAGTTCCTCGATGGTCATACCCATTAATCGACGACTTGGAGGTATTGATGGACGCGGCCCCAAAGGAGGCTCATATTCGTTCCGCAAAAGCTGAACGTATAGTTCTTTATAATGATCAAACACAGTCACTGGGTTCTAGTCTTAGAAAGAAAAAGAATACTAATGACAATGAGAATAGGGCTGAAACGGATAATGACAATAAGAATAAGAATAGTGTTGGAACGGACCTAAGTAAGGAATTTGCTATACCTCATTATTCACGCGAACCAGATTATGACCGAGAACTTATCCGAGGATCTGTGCGCGCTCAAAGGCGTAAAACAGTAACTTGGAAACTCTTTCAACCAAATGTCCATTCCCCCGTTTTTTTCGAGATAATAGACAACTACTCGTTCCTTTTTGGTGATCTTTTCCATGATATCTCCCAATATTTGAAAGAAATTTTCAGGAAACCTGGTACTGATAATTCGGAATTTTTGGAGTTTCAGAAAGCGCAAAAAGAGAAACAGAAAGAGGACGACAAAGACGAGGATGAAATAAGACTTAAACAAATCGAAGAAGCCTGGGAGAGCATTCTATATGGTCTAATAATCAGAAGTTTTGTATTACTATTCCAATCAATGTTTAGAAAATATATTCTATTACCTTCATTGATAATCACTAAAAATATAATTCGTATGTTATTTTTTCAAAATCCCGAATGGTCAGAAGATTTGCGGGATTGGAGAAAAGAAGTCCATATTAACTGCACCTATCAGGGCATTCCAGTATCTCACAACGCATTGCCACCAAACTGGTTCTGGGACGGTATGCAGATAAGGATCTTATGCCCTTTTGTTCTGAAACCTTGGCACAACAAATCTAAGGTACGATCTACTGAAAAAAAAAAAAGATCCACTGAAAAAAGATCCACTGATAAAAACTTCTGGTTTTTAACAGGTTATGGAACACTAGTCGAATCGTACCTTGATGATCATGTCCCAAACCCATTTTTATTTTTGGGTCCCATTTTAAAAAAAATAACAAAACAATTGAAAAAAGATTTGAAAAATCGTTTTCGAAAATTTTATAATGAAAGAAAAAGAAAAAAAGGGTCTGGAATCCTGTTAGAAGAATTAAAAGAAAAAAAATTAGAAAAAATAGAAAACAAAAATGGTAGGTTAAAAAAAGAATTGAGTGAAATCAAAAAAAATTCACCAATCAGTAAGAGTAATCCAATGATTGAGGAATCGCCCGTTATAATTCAATCTATTAATTGGACAAATTCCTCATCCACAGAAAAAAGGATAAAATATCTTAATGATAAAACAAAGACAATCTTAAAACAAATAGAAAAAATGAAAGAAGAAAAAAAAGAGGGGGTTATAACTGATGCTCAAAAATTCGAATTAATAAAAAATCGTTTCAAAATATTACAAAGAAGAAACGTTCGATTAATCCGTAAATCCTATTGTTTTTTTCAAATTTTCATGGAAAGGCTATACATACATATCCTTACTACTAACTATGTAGAACTTTTCCTTACTTCGAGCATTGTACAACGTTATCTTAATTATCTTCAATTCACTCGTTATTTATTTGAATTAACAAAGAAAATTGTAAATAAATCCATTTACAATAAAAAAAAAAATGACCAAAGAGTTGATAAAACAAATCAAAGTATAATTCCATTTATGTCGATTATAGACAAACCTTGGAATATTACGGATATGAATTCACAGACTTCTTGTGATGTATCTTCTTTGTCACAAGCCTATGTATTGTTTAAATTATCACAACAAATCCAAGTTAGTAATGGATATAAATATAAGTTAAGATCTATTTTTGAATCTCATGGAAGATCTATTTTTCTTAAGAATGAAATAAAGGATTATTTTTTTAGAATACAAGGAGGAAGATTAAATTCCAAATTAAGACATAAGAACCGTCCCGATTCTATAATGAATCAATGGACAAATTGGTTAAAGGTTCATTATCAATATGCTTTACCTCAGAGGGCATGGTCGAGATTAGTAGCACAAAAGTGGAGGAATAGAATCCATGAACATCGCGTGGCTCAAAATAAAGATTTAGTTGAATATGATTCATCTCAAAAAACCCTATTCATTTTTTCCAAAAAACAACAAGTAGACTTATTAAAAAAAAAAATAAAAATAAAAAAACAATATGGATATGATCTTTTCTCCTATCAATATATAAATTATGCAGATAAGAAAAAATCCTATATTTATGGATATAAATCACCTTCTTATAACACACCTAAAAATATCGAAGAATTATTTGATATAATGGGCGATAGCTTTATCCAAAATTATATAGCAGAAGATGGTACGGATATGGTGGATAGAAAGTATTTTCATTGGATGGGAAGGAATGGAAAAAGAAAAAAGAATTCCATAACGAATCAGAAATTATTGACTCCGACATTTGGTTTTTTTTCAGAAGTACGTGCATATAAGGAGAATCCTTGGATCTTACCAATAAATTTATTTTTTGTGCCGTTTTATGGAAACAAAAACATTACTAATGCAGTCCAGTTAGGGTTAGAAAAGAAAGAATACGCGAGTCAAGCAGATCTAAAATCATATCTCTCAAAGTCGTCTTATTCGGCCCCTCGTTATAAGAGAAATACATACAGGATGGATCTAACTGGAGAACGGAATTTCTTACTAGATAAATATTTGGGTTCTTATTTGCACTGTAAGAGTCCCGTCCAAGAAGCACTAATGGATAATATCAACATATCTTGTCTCCTGCTTAGATTGAAAAATCTAAAAAAATTTACGATTTTGTCTATAAAAAAGGGAGAACTAGATATAGAAACTTTGGTGCGTCTGACGAGTAAGGACACTTGTTATACAGAATGTAGGGACACAGAGGAATTGAAGGACCACCTAATGTTTTTTATGGAACCTTTTCGTATTTCTATGAAAAACCATGAACAATTTTTGATATATCAAACCATACGCATATCATTGAAGCACAAACGCAAAATTTCGAAAAAAAAAAGTCGTCTTGATCAAAAGATAACAGAAAATAAAGATAAAAATCAGTATGATTTACTTATTCCTGAAAATCTTTTGTCCACTAGACGCCGTAGAGAATTGAGAATTCTAATTTGTTTGAACTCTAGGAATCGAAAGACTGTGGATAGAAACACAGTAAATGAGGAAAAAATAAATAATTCTTCTCAAGTTTTTACTAAAAATAAAGATCTTGATAGCGATACAAAAAAACTAATGAATTTAAAATTCTTTCTTTGGCCAAATTATCGATTCGAAGATTTAGCTTGTATGAACCGCTATTGGTTTGATACACATAATGGAAGCCGTTTCAGTATATTAAGAATACGTATGTATCCGAAAATTTGATTGAAAATCTAGAATTTTTGTTCTATTTATCATTATCATAATATTTCTCGTAACATATCTATCTGATATCTGATATTTGAACATTTATATATATAACTATAAATAAATAGTTATATATTTATTTATATATATATCTTCTATTTCTATATAAATAGAATAAATAAACGGCCACACGCATTGTGGGATTGATACGAATTCAATGATGTCTCCATTAGATAGAAATAAATCCATAGAAAAATGAATCAAAAAAAAATTGTCTTATTTTTATTTTTTAAATACAAGACAATAGAATTTTTTATTTTAGGAATCCATAAATATAGTATTTATTATCTATTTGAATTACATTCCTTAATAATGAATTTGAAAAAAAAAAAGAAATTCAGAATTGTTAAATAAATGAAGAGAAAATTTTATATCAAAAATTCACAATAAGTGTCATTACTATTACTGATCAATAAAAATATCTACCAAAAAGGAGGGGGGAAAGCTTTCATTTTATGATAAAAAATTCATTTATACCTGTTATTTCACAAAAAAAAAAAGAAGAAAACCCGGGATCGGTTGAATTTCAAGTATTCAACTTCACTAATAAGATACGAAGCCTTACTTCACATTTTGCATTACACCCAAAAGACTATTTATCTCAAAGAGGTTTACGTATAATTCTGGGAAAACGGCAACGACTATTGTCGTATTTGTCAAAGAAAAACAAAATACGTTATAAAAATTTAATAAATCGGTTGGGTATTCGGGATTCACAAATTCGGTAATTTCAAGAATCATTTTCAATTATTCGATTTATTAGATACTGAATTTTGATGAACTTTTTTTTGAACGATTCATGGAAGAATGAATCGAGGAAAAACCTATGAATGTCCCAGCTACAAGAAAAGACCTCATGATAGTAAATATGGGGCCTCAACACCCATCGATGCATGGTGTTCTTCGACTTATTGTTACTCTGGATGGTGAAGATGTTATTGATTGTGAACCAATATTGGGTTATTTACACAGAGGTATGGAAAAAATAGCGGAAAACCGAACAATTCTACAATATCTGCCTTATGTAACACGTTGGGATTATTTAGCTACTATGTTCACAGAAGCAATAACTGTAAACGGACCGGAACAATTGGGAAATATTCAAGTACCTAAAAGAGCCAGCTATATACGAGTAATTATGTTGGAGTTAAGTCGTATAGCTTCTCATCTACTATGGCTGGGACCTTTTATGGCAGATATTGGTGCACAAACCCCCTTTTTCTATATTTTTAGAGAAAGAGAATTAATATATGATCTATTCGAAGCTGCGACAGGTATGAGAATGATGCATAATTTTTTTCGTATTGGGGGAGTAGCGGCTGATCTACCTTATGGTTGGATAGATAAATGTTTTGATTTCTGCAATTATTTTTTAACAAGGGTTATTGAATATCAAAAACTTATTACGCGAAATCCAATTTTTTTAGAACGGGTTGAAGGAGTGGGTGTTGTTGGTAGAGAGGAAGTTATAAATTGGGGGTTATCAGGACCGATGCTTCGGGCTTCCGGAATACAATGGGATCTACGTGAAGTTGATAATTATGAGTGTTACGAGGAATTTGATTGGGAAGTTCAATGGCAAAAAGAAGGAGATTCATTAGCTCGTTATTTAGTTCGAATTGGTGAAATGGTGGAATCCATAAAAATAATTCAACAGGCTTTGGAAGGAATTCCAGGGGGGCCTTATGAAAATTTCGAAATTCGCTGCTTTGATAGAGAAAAGGAGCCAGAATGGAATGATTTTGAATATCGATTCATTGGGAAAAAATCGTCTCCTACTTTTGAATTGCCGAAACAAGAACTTTATGTGAGAATTGAGGCCCCCAAGGGAGAATTAGGAATTTTTCTAATAGGAGATCAGAATGGTTTTCCTTGGAGATGGAAAATTCGTCCACCTGGTTTTATCAATTTGCAAATTCTTCCTCAATTAGTTAAAAGAATGAAATTGGCTGATATTATGACAATACTAGGTAGCATAGATATCATTATGGGAGAAGTTGATCGTTGAAATGATAATTGATACAACGGAAGTCCAAGATATAAACTCCTTTTCCGGATTGGAATCTTTCAAAGAGGTCTATGGAATTCTATGGATACTTGTACCAATTTTGATTCTTGTCTTGGGAATCACAATAAGTGTACTAGCAATTGTATGGTTAGAAAGAGAAATATCTGCAGGGGTACAACAGCGTATTGGACCTGAATATGCTGGTCCTTTTGGAATTCTTCAAGCTCTAGCAGACGGAACAAAACTACTCTTCAAAGAGAATCTTATTCCATCTAGGGGAGATATTCGTTTATTCAGTATCGGACCATCCATATCAGTCATATCCATTCTAATAAGTTATTCAGTAATTCCCTTTGGCTATAACTTTGTTTTATCTGATTTCAATATAGGTGTTTTTTTATGGATTGCTATTTCGAGTCTTGCTCCCATTGGACTTCTTATGTCAGGATATGGCTCAAATAATAAATATTCCTTTTTGGGTGGTCTACGAGCTGCTGCTCAATCCATTAGTTATGAAATACCATTAACTCTATGTGTCTTATCAATATCTCTACGTGCGATTCGTTGAAACCGAAAAACCTATTCGATGCTATTGCTATGCTCCTCTCTTTATAGTACTATATAGGAAAGGAGGCGAATAAATTGAATAGAAACCTTCATTATCTTTATTTTCTTTTTCACAATTCTGATTGAAGAACTAAATTAGATAGTTATATGAGTGAAATAAAACAGCTTATATTGAATATAATTTCAGAATACTATATTATTTCTAGTTAATAGATAGTATGATGATTTTAAGGGGCAGTAAAAATATTGAGTCTCATTTTCTATGTATAAGAATGAAATCAAATTATAAACAGAAGAGGCCTTTTAACCCAAGATTGGATAATTTGTCATCCTGTTTTGAAGCGGTCTCAAAAGACCAACCTTATTGAGTTTTAGTTACCATTTTGATGAATTATCATAGATATAGAAAAATAAATAAGGGATATTAATAAAAACGAGTGGATGGTTAGAAACACCAAGATACACTAAGGATTAGTAACACAGATTTTGTAAATTATCCAAAAGACAATTTACGCAGAATATAAAAAGAATACTAATTGGGGCTTGAAGTTGGTAGAAAAAAGAAAGCAGTACTCCCCACAACTCCGATCCAGAGTATGCTTCCATCCACTCACTAAATAAATTACTATCAGGAACGAAAAAATCCTTTCAAATTTTTTGAAGTCCCTTTATTCATAGCACAAAAAAGAAGAATAGGAACGAAAAAAAATAAGAAATCAAAAACGAAAAATAGATTTCTCTTTCGTTTTTGATTTCTTATATCCATATTCATGGAGATAAAATTCACATCAGAATTAAGAACCGAATGTGTAATTATTTTTCGTCATTCAAAATCATGAGGGTTATTGAGAATTATAAAAGAGTATTTTATTGAAGAATTCAGTTATTACTCAACAAATTTTTATTTTTTAGGGATGAGATCAATTCAGAAGTGCCTTAAATTGGATCTTTTATGAAAATAGATTTCTCTTTCTTATTTCGTTATTTCTAGAACAGACAGAATTGAATTGGTCTAATTCAGAACCGTTCGATAGATTTTCATCTTCTATATCTTAGGGATATATCAAGAGATAAATAATCGACCCGGTCCTTAGATTTACTTAAGGCTTTCCAGGAGCCGTATGAGGTGAAAATCTCATGTACGGTTCTGTAATAGAGATGGGAACAGTAATGTTATCACCGACTAGGATTATCTAACAGTTTAAGTACAGTTGATATAGTTGATGCGCAATCAAAATATGGTTTTTGGGGTTGGAATTTGTGGCGTCAACCTATGGGTTTGATCGTTTTTCTAATTTCTTCGCTAGCAGAATGTGAAAGATTACCTTTTGATTTACCAGAAGCAGAAGAAGAATTAGTAGCTGGTTATCAAACAGAATATTCTGGTATTCGATTTGGTTTATTTTACGTTGCTTCCTATTTAAACCTTTTCATTTCTTCATTATTTGTAACAGTTCTTTACTTAGGCGGTTCAAATATTTCTATTCCGTACATATTTGTTTCTGAATTTTTTGAAATAAATAAAACATACGGAGTTTTTGGAACGACAATTGATCTCTTTATTACATTAGCTAAAAGCTATTTTTTCTTATTCGTTTCTATCATAACAAGATGGTCTTTGCCTAGGCTAAGAATGGATCAATTATTAAATCTTGGATGGAAATTTCTTTTACCGATTTCTCTCGGTAATCTATTATTAACAACTTCGTCTCAATTGTTTTCGCTGTAAAAGATGGACCTTCTATATTCATTACTTGTCTCAAATAAGAGAAAGAAATCAAACAAAACTATACTATTCATAGAGATTTACTATATGTTCCTTATGGTAACTGGGTTCATGAATTATGGTCAACAAACAGTACGAGCTGCAAGGTACATTGGTCAAAGTTTCATGATTATCTTATCTCACGCAAATCGTTTACCTGTAACTATTCAATATCCTTATGAAAAATTAATCACATCAGAACGTTTCCGCGGTCGAATCCATTTTGAATTTGATAAATGCATTGCTTGTGAAGTATGTGTTCGTGTATGTCCTATGGATTTACCCGTTGTTGATTGGAAAATGGAAACGGATATTCGAAAGAAACGATTGCTAAATTACAGTATTGATTTCGGAATCTGTATTTTTTGTGGTAACTGTATTGAGTATTGTCCAACAAATTGTTTATCAATGACTGAAGAATATGAACTTTCAACTTATGATCGTCATGAATTGAATTATAATCAAATTGCTTTGGGCCGTTTACCAATGTCAATAATTGATGATTATACAATTCGAACAATTCAAATCAAATCAAAAAAGACAATTTTTTAAATAAAATACAATTCTTAAAATCTAAAAAAAATGAAAAAAAAAAACGAATATTCTATATATTCTCTATATATATAGAATATATAAATAAATATATAGAATATATATAAAATATATAAAATATATATCAATTAGATAATATATAAAAATCGATACTATAGATCTATTATATATAGTATAATAGATAGAATCTATAAATAGAATAATCGAAATAAAATATTTTCTAAAATTGTATAAAAAATGAATAATATAGTCGATATCAGATTAGAAATATTCTATAATTATTAGAGAACTATATTCTTAAATAGAATATATCAATATATTATCGAAATTGAAAATCTTATTGAATTTCAATAAGATTTTCAATGGTTATATATGTTCTATCTACCTTTATACTTTAGTTTTCATATCGTTTCAAACTACTCTTTCGTATAAAGAGTGGAATGACATTGATTATATAACCATAACTATATCAATTTAAACTACTTAGGTTTTTCAATGCAAAGAAAAATTGAAGTATATAAAAATTTTTTCCTGGTCATATCAATAAGGTCATGAAATTTCGATTTCTTTGTCTTTTTTTTTTTTACATATAATGGATTTGCCTGAAACGCTGCACGATTTTCTTTTAGTCTTTCTGGGATCGGGTCTTATATTAGGAAGTTTAGGAGTAGTATTACTTACCAACCCCATTTTTTCTGCTTTTTCGTTGGGACTGGTTCTTGTTTGTATATCTTTATTATATATTTTAGCAAACTCGCATTTTGTAGCTGCATCACAGCTACTTATTTACGTGGGAGCTATTAACATTTTAATCATATTTGCTGTGATGTTCATGAATAGTTCCGAATATTACCAAGATTTGAATCTTTGGACCGTAGGGGATGGAATTACTTTGATAGTTTGTACAAGTATTTTTGTTTCACTAATAACTATTATTTCAGATACATCATGGTACGGAATTATTTGGACTACAAGACCAAATCAAATTATTGAGCAAGATTTGATAAGTACTAGTCAACAAATTGGAATTCATTTATCAACAGATTTTTTTCTTCCATTTGAACTAATTTCAATAATTCTTTTAGTTTCTTTGATAGGTGCAATTGTCGTAGCTCGCCAGTAAGAAATCTTTAGAGAACTAGTAATAGAAATCAAGATTCTTTTTTTTCAATTTTCTCACATTCATTTCTGTCGAATTCTATGTGGTGAAGTGAAAGAGTTTTTATGTAGAAATTCTTTTTTTTATTGCCGATATGATATATTCTTTTGTTAATGAATCCAAATTTATAAGGAGTTGGTCAATGATGCTCGAACATGTACTTGTTTTGAGTGCCTATTTATTTTCTATTGGTATCTATGGATTGATCACGAGCCGAAATATGGTTAGAGCCCTTATGTGTCTTGAACTTATACTGAATGCAGTTAATATAAATCTAGTAACTTTTTCTGATTTTTTTGATAATCGCCAATTAAAAGGAAATATTTTTTCAATTTTTGTTATAGCTATTGCAGCTGCTGAAGCGGCTATCGGACTGGCTATTGTTTCCTCAATTGCTCGTAACAGAAAATCAACCCGTATCAATCAATCGAATTTGTTGAATAAATAGCATTAATCCTATCATAATTAATAATTAATAATAAAGTAGAATTTCAAATAGTGTAATATTAATCAATTCATTTGAGTATTTATTCGACACAACTACAACTTATGATCATATCATGTTTGCATTGCCTAAATCATAATAAATCAAAGTATCCTGGTCCTCTTCTATTACCTCTTCTAAATTTATCTAGACGCCTTTTTTTTATTAACAGTTAACAATATTCTCACAAATCATTGATTCATCTGGTATATAAATATACGATTCATATACGAGTTTACTAGATCGATAATTTTCATTTTTGAACATCAAAAATTACTATAGATATAATGTCACATTCAGTAAAGATTTATGATACATGTATAGGATGTACTCAATGTGTCCGAGCCTGTCCCACAGATGTATTAGAAATGATACCTTGGGGTGGATGTAAAGCTAAGCAAATAGCTTCTGCCCCAAGAACAGAGGACTGTGTTGGTTGTAAGAGGTGTGAGTCCGCTTGTCCGACGGATTTCTTAAGTGTTCGAGTTTATTTATGGCATGAAACAACTCGAAGTATGGGTCTAGCTTATTGATTCGTTTCAAAAAACACCACACGAATACGTTTTTTACTGGCAAAAACTCGTGCTCAAAATAAAATAGAAAATCTTTTTTTTCTATTTTATTTTGAGCACGGGCTTTTCTGGCCCAAGTGTATCTTATTTTTATCACGAATTATTTTCCTTGGTTAACACTAGTTGTTGTTTTCCCAATAGCCGCAGGTTCCTTAATTTTCTTATTTCCTCATAGGGGAAATAAGGTAATTAGGTGGTATAGCATTTGTATATGCTTAATCGATCTCCTTCTAACAACCTATGCATTTTGTTATCATTTCAAATTGGATGATCCACTAATTCAACTGACGGAGAATTATAAATGGATCAATTTTTTGGATTTTTACTGGAGATTAGGAATAGATGGACTCTCTATAGGACCTATTTTACTGACAGGATTTATAACTACTTTAGCCACTTTAGCGGCTCAGCCGGTTACTCGAGAATACCAATTATTCTATTTCCTGATGTTAGCAATGTATAGCGGTCAAATAGGATCATTTTCTTCTCGAGACATTTTACTTTTTTTCATCATGTGGGAATTGGAATTAATTCCCGTTTATCTACTTTTATCCATGTGGGGGGGAAAGAAACGTTTGTATTCAGCTACAAAGTTTATTTTGTACACTGCAGGAGCTTCTGTTTTTTTATTAATGGGAATTCTGGGTATCGGTTTATATGGCTCGAATGAACCAACATTAAATTTTGAAACATTAATTAATCAATCGTATCCCCTGGCACTAGAAATAATATTCTATACGGCATTTCTTATTGCTTTTGCTGTCAAATCGCCGATTATACCCTTACATACATGGTTACCAGATACCCACGGAGAGGCACATTACAGCACTTGTATGCTTTTAGCCGGAATCTTATTAAAAATGGGAGCATATGGCTTGGTTCGAATTAATATGGAATTTTTTTGCCACGCTCATTCCATATTTTGCCCCTGGTTAATGATATTAGGTTCTATTCAAATAATCTATGCCGCTTCAACATCTTTTGGTCAACGTAATCTAAAAAAAAGAATAGCTTATTCTTCAGTATCTCATATGGGTTTTATAATTATAGGAATTGGTTCTATAAGTGATACTGGTCTCAACGGGGCCATTTTACAAATAATATCTCATGGATTTATGGGCGCGGCCCTTTTTTTCTTGGCAGGAACTAGTTATGATAGACTGCGTCTTCTTTATCTTGACGAAATGGGCGGAATGGCTATCCCAATGCCAAAAATATTCACTATTTTCACTATCTTATCAATGGCTTCTCTTGCATTGCCTGGCATGAGCGGTTTTGTTGCAGAATTGATCGTTTTTTTGGGAATAATTACTAGTCAAAAATATCTTTTCATGATGAAAATACTAATTACTTTTGTAACAGCAATTGGAATGATATTAACTCCTATTTATTTATTATCTATCTTACGGCAGATGTTCTATGGATACAAGTTTTTTAATACCCCAAACTCTTATTTTTTTGATTCAGGGCCCAGAGAATTATTTATTTCGATTTCTATCCTTATACCCATAATAGGTATTGGTATTTATCCAGATTTCATTTTCTCATTTTCGGTTGACAAGGTTGAAGCTATTCTATCTCATTTTTGATGGATGATTTTTGTGAATAAATGAATCAAAAAAAAAGATAAAAAAAATATTTTTCCGTTAGATTCACTTAAAATAAAAAATGGAAATTCTAATCGAATATGTTTGTTGTTTGTGAGAACCCCTTGAATCATTACATTACTTGATTGAAAGGGTTCTCGACGATTTATGGAAAGTATATATTTATATGCTTTCCATATTTTTCTTTCTCAGGTTCTTTTAGTCAATTAGATGTAAATGAACCATAACTATGTAGTCCTATTCCTAATAGATTGATCCCCAAATAACATATCCAAATTATAAGAAATCCTATAGAGGCCACTATTGACGAATTTACACCTTCTAATTTTTGATTTTTTCTAGTATGTAAATAAATCGCGAATATGGTCCAAGTAATAAAGGCCCAAGTTTCCTTTGGATCCCAATTCCAATAGGAACCCCATGCCTCGTTAGCCCATACTGCTCCTGAAAGAATACCTACCGTTAAAAAGAGAAAACCCAGACTAATAATACGATAACCCCAACGATCCAATTGTTGAATAAATTGAGACCTGTAATAATTTCTAGAAGAAGAAAAAGAAGTTTTTCGTAAAACATTGTTTCTTTCATTCCTATTCATGTATTTGATTTCAACAAAATCAACTGATTTTTTAAAAAAATCCAAATTCTTGGTAAAAGAAAGAATTTGGATGACTTCTTGAAACGTAATGACTAAAATAGCCACTGATAATAATGATCCACATAAAAGAGCTGCATAGCCCAATATCATCATACTTACGTGCATCATTAGCCAATGGGATTGTAGAGCGGGTACTAATATTACGGATTGATGCATTTTGGTTAAAAGACCTGAAGTCGCAAAGCCTTGGGTAAAAATAACACTTGGTGCAATTATTGTACTTAAAAGGTTTTTCTCCTTTTTTAAAAAAGGAACCATATGAAAAATTGAAAAACCCCATGAAAGAAAGATTAGGGATTCATATAAATCACTAAATGGTAAATGTCCCGAAAAAAACCAACGAGTAATTAACAATCCCGTTACACATAAAAAAGTTATTATCATGGCTTTTTTGGACAAATCATATAATCCTACAATTTCATTGACTAATAAGGTTATCAAATGAATTGAAATAACAATTGATATCAGGGAAAACGATATATGAGTTAATATATGCTCTAAAGTTGAAAATATCATATTATATATAATGAAAATAAAAATATCTATAATGAAAATAAAAAAGGTATGAATACTCGGAATAGAAATAGGGAATTGAATTCATTATAGGACTTATGATTCTTTTAAAATTTTGAAAATAAAATATAGGATGCCATGCCGCTACTCGGACTCGAACCGAGATGCTCTAGCACTGCTTCCTAAGAGCAGCGTGTCTACCAATTTCACCATAGCGGCTTACTCGAAATCATAATAACCCATTCTTTAGTCAATCGTCGAGATTGAATAAAGTAAAGTCCGATATTTATTGACTACATTTCTTTACTAAACATTTATTATATAAATTGATAATAAAAACTAATTTCATTTTTTCTAATATTGAAAAGAAATGAATAGAGAAATATATGATATATGGAATCATTTTATATTTAAGTAAAAGAACGTTTTGATTTCTATTCCTTTCTTTTTTTTTCAATTTTGACTTTTTCAAATTCAAAAAAAAAGCACTGTTGAAACTAGAACTATCTAGTTCTGACTTCAATCCAGTAATGAAAAAGAAAATTTTTTTGGAGTTGCTTATGACTCATTCAAAAAATTGAGATTATAGATCTATTTAGAATATATTCTATAATATAGAATATATTCTAAATAGATGTTTACTATTCTATAATAGTATTAGTATAAAATGACTATTAAAGAATACTCTTTGAATCGAGCTAATTCATAGTATTCCAGTCCAACATTTTTTTTTTCTTACAAAAAAAACTTTTTGAGTTACCTGTAAAAATAGATTCAGCTAATGAAAAGGCTTTCAATGCTGCCGTATATCCTTTTTTTTTCCAAAAATTCTTACGGATTTTTTTTTTTGATATAGAAGTGCGTTTTTTTGGAACTGGCATACAATTAGTATAGTTTTTTCGTTGCTATAGTTTGATGTGAAAGACATTTGTTCTGTAAATGAAAACGAATTATTCTGCAATTAGCCGTATGTCTTATCTATCTGAATTCACTCTTTCTTTTTTTTTTTTCGATCGAAAGGGAAAGGAAAAACATTGAATATTATAAACCTTTTCCAAATTTTTCATAGATAATAGATATATATATGGATCTCTTTTTATTGGAATGTAAAATAATCAATTAGTTCAAAAAGGAACTAATGTTTCTGAAAAAAAAAAAGATTATTTTATATTATATTATTTTTATAATTTCTATCAAAATATACAAATGTTGTTAGTTTTGGTGTACTGATTTATCCTCATCCTCGCTCTAGCGATAACAATTTTTATTTTACAATTTTTTTTATTTATTAATAGTCATTTTTCTTACTATTTTCTTAATATATATAAATGAAAAAATGACTAACCTATGTGCAAAGATTCAGAACAATTAAGAATATTCAATTCTATTTCTATATCCACTTTTTTATTAACCGAACCCCTTTACAAAAGAGATAAAACAAACGAATAAGAAACAAAATTCATCAAGAATCTAAATATTTTTTATTCTTTCTTTTTTTTTTGTATGGAATATACACATCAATCTTCATGGATCATACCTTTCATCCCTCTTCCAGTTCCTATTTTAATAGGGGTAGGACTTCTCCTTTTTCCCGCGGCAACAAAAAAGATTCGCCGTATGTGGGCTTTTCCTAGTATTTTATTGTTAACCATAGTGATGATTTTTTCGATCGATTTATCTATTCATCAAATCGAGAATAGTTCTATCTATCAATATGTATGGTCTTGGACTATAAATAATGATCTTTCTTTAGAGTTTGGCTACTTGATCGATTCACTTACTTCTATTATGTCAATATTAATCACTACTGTTGGTATTCTGGTTCTAATTTATAGTGATAGTTACATGTCTCATGATCAAGCCTATTTGAGATTTTTTACTTATATGAGTTTTTTTAATACTTCAATGTTAGGATTAGTTACTAGTTCAAATTTGATACAAGTTTATATTTTTTGGGAATTGGTTGGAATGTGTTCTTATCTATTAATAGGTTTTTGGTTCACACGTCCTATTGCGGCAAATGCTTGTCAAAAAGCGTTTGTAACGAATCGTGTAGGGGACTTTGGTTTATTATTAGGAATTTTAGGTTTTTATTGGATAACCGGTAGTTTGGAATTTAGGGATTTATTTCAAATATTCAATAACTTAATTTATAAGAATGAGGTGAATATTATTTTTGTTACTTTGTGTGCCCTCTTGTTATTTTGCGGATCAGTTGCAAAATCTGCCCAATTCCCTCTTCATGTATGGTTACCAGATGCTATGGAAGGTCCTACTCCTATTTCTGCTCTTATACATGCTGCGACTATGGTAGCAGCGGGAATTTTTCTTGTAGCTCGACTTCTTCCTCTTTTCATAGTTATACCCTCCATAATGACTGGAATAGCTTTGATAGGTATAATAACAGTAGTATTAGGAGCTACTTTAGCTATTGCTCAAAAAGATATTAAGAAAAATTTAGCCTATTCTACAATGTCTCAATTGGGTTATATGATGTTAGCTTTAGGTATGGGCTCTTATCGAGCCGCTTTATTTCATTTGATTACTCATGCTTATTCAAAAGCATTGTTGTTTTTAGGATCTGGATCCATTATTCATTCAATGGAAGCTATTGTTGGCTATTCTCCAGATAAAAGTCAAAATATGGTTCTTATGGGCGGTTTAAGAAAACATACGCCAATTACAAAAACGGCTTTTTTAATAGGTACACTTTCTCTTTGTGGTATCCCACCTTTTGCTTGTTTTTGGTCCAAGGATGAAATTCTTAATGATAGTTGGTTGTATTCCCCAATTTTCGCAATAATAGCTTGTTCCACCGCAGGATTAACAGCATTTTATATGTTTCGAATTTATTTACTTGTTTTTGAAGGATATTTAAACGTTCATTTTCAAAATTTCAATGGAAAGAAAAATAGTTCATTCTATTCAATATCTTTATGGGGCAAAAAAGAAAAAAAAAAATTAAAAAAGAAATTTAATTTATTAGCTTTATTAACAATGAATAATAATGAAAGGACTTCTTTTTTTCGGGAGAGGACATATTCACATCGAAGAAATCGAAATGTCAAAAGCATAAGACGTCTTTTTCTTGATAGTACCCATTTTGGTACTAAAAACATTCCTTTTTTTTATCCTCATGAATCAGACAATACTATGATATATTCTATGCTTGTATTAGTACTATTTACTTTCTTCGTTGGGGCCATTGGAATTTCTTTCAGCCAAGAAGGAATAGATTTGGATATATTATCTAAATTGTTAATTCCGTCTATGGATCTTTTCCATCAAAATTCAAAGAATTCTGTGGATTGGTATGAATTTTTTATAAATGCAACTTTTTCGGTGAGTATAGCTTTTTTCGGAATATTTATAGCGTCTTTTTTCTATAAACCGATTTTTTCTTCTTTACAAAATTTGAACTTATTTAATTTATTTCAAAAAAGTGTTCCTAAAAAAATGATTGCTGATAAAATAATCCATATTATATATGATTGGTCATACAATCGTGGTTCTATAGATGCTTTTTTTGAAGTATCTTTAATTGCGAGTGTAAGAAAGTTAGCTAAATTCAATTCTTTTTTTGATAGACAGGTAATTGATGGAATTCCAAATGGAGTTGGTATTTCCAGTTTTTTTATAGGAGAGGCTATCAAATATGTGGGAGGGGGGCGAATTTCTTCGTATATTTTCTTTTTTGTATTCATCTTTTTAGTAATTTGTTATTATATATTTCATATATTTCTTTATATATTTATATAATAAAATTATGGAACATAATAAAATCTACTATACTATAGTATTCAACCAAAATTGGGGTTATCCGCTAAGAATTATGGTAGAGTTGTTTAAGAATTATGGTAGAGTTGTTTATGAATGTCTCATCTCAAAAGCTTCAGGTAAATCACGAAAGCTGCCGTAGCAGCTGCAACAGGAGTATAAATTATTTTCTCTTTTTTGTTTGAAGAGATTCATGGGCGAACGACGGGAAT